AGGTTGTTAGAAGTAGTTCTATTAAACATATACATATAGTATACCAGCGGATTACCTTATTTCCTCTATGAGGGAGAAAGAAAATTAAGGAACCCGCGAATATTGGCAAAACTACAACTAGTGTTAACCAAGGAAAATAATTCATGGTAAAAACAAGATAAACTTGGACCAGAAAAACCCGTGCTCAAAATAAATATTTTTTGAGCGCGGGTTTTTGTCGGTAAAGGTAAAAAAAAAATGTATTTCAAGTAGGGTTTTCTGGAACGTATTAATAAGCTAGACCCATACTTCGAGTTGTTTCATGCCATAAATAAACTCGAACACTCAAGAAATCCGTTGGACAGGCGGATTCACATCTCTTACAACCGACACAGTCCTCTGTTCTTGGAGCGGAAGCAATTTGCTTAGCCTTACATCCGTCCCAAGGTATCATTTCTAATACATCTGTTGGGCAGGCTCGCACACATTGAGTGCACCCTATACACGTATCATAAATCTTTACTGAATGTGACATTGGATCTATAAATTTTTAAATGTCAGAAATTTTCGATCTAGTAAACTTGTAAATGAATCATATATTTAGACACCAGATGAATCAATAATTTATCAGAATTTTTATAATCAATCTACTTCTGGATCGACCCGTGCGATAGAACCAAGATACTTTGATTTCTTACATTGATTTTTTACATTTTCGAAAACATGTATTATACGTAATGTATGGTCATGGTAATTATAATTTATGAATATTATAATTTATATGATTATTAATACTACTTATTCAACAAATTTGATTGATTGATACGAGTTGATTTTCTGTTACGATAAATTGACGAAACAATAGCCGGACCAATAGCTGCTTCAGCGGCTGCAATAGCTATAACAAAAATTGAGAAAATATTTCCTTTTAATTGGCGACTATCAAAAAAATCAGAAAATGTTACGAAATTTATATTAACCGCATTCAGTATAAGTTCAAGACACATAAGGGCTCTAACCATATTTCGACTCGTGATCAATCCATAGATACCGATAGAAAATAAGTAGGCACTCAAAACAAGTACATGCTCGAGCATCATTGACCAACTCCTTATCAATTTCGATTCATTTCAATATGAACTGAACAACAATTAAACAGATTCAATTGACTAGAATAAAAAAAAGTACGGAACAAAGGAATATATTCTATTGGTAATAGAATAGATTGAATAAAATAATTTATATTTTAGACATAAAGAACCTTTAATTGAAGGGAAATAAATGTAATAAAACAGAACACAGTTTAATTTGGATTGCTGTTGCCAATTCTATAGATTTATTACTGTCGCGCCACGGCAATTGCACCTATCAAAGCGGCTAAAAGAATTATTGAAACGAATTCAAACGGAAGAAAAAAATCCGTTGATAAATGAATTCCAATTTGTTGACTATTACTTATCAAATCTTGTTCTATAATCTGGTTTGATCTTGTAGTCCAAATAATCCCGTACCATGACGTATCTGTAATAGTAATCATGAGTAAAACAAAAATACTTGTACAAACTGGCAAAGTAACCCCATCCCCAACGGTCCAAAGATTCAAATCTTTGTAATATTCTGAACCATTCATAAACATCACAGCAAATACGATTAAAACATTTATAGCTCCCACGTAAATAAGGAGTTGTGCAGCAGCTACAAAATAGGAGTTTAATAGAATATAGAATAAGGATATACAAACAAGAACCAGTCCCAATGAAAAGGCAGAATAAATGGGGTTGGTAAATAATACCACTCCCATACCTCCTAGTATAAGAACCGATCCCAGAAAGACTAAAAGAAAATCATGTATTGGTCCGGGCAAATCCATTATATGTAAAATAAGAGATAAATAAATCTAAATGTTTTTCATGACCTTATTGAAATCCGAACAGAAAAAAATTATAATTTTTGAGCAATTCCTAATTAAATCCTAAGGGATATGAATAAATGTAAGTACAATTATTGGACTAATTTAATTCGTTATCTGAAAGAGTAGTTCTCATTTGAAACTATATATGTAAAAATAATTACAGATATATTAATTAATGGATTTTCAATCCAAATTAAGACGTGATTCTTAACCAACTAATCAACAGTTGGGATTTGTAGTTATTGACCAAACAAAACGAAAGAAACCCGATTACTTTAGATTAGATCAAAAAAAAATGAACCTTAGTATTATTTATTAGTAAAGTAATAGTCTTAGTAAAGTAATTATAAATTATTCTTTAATCAAGAGATTTACTTTTTTTTTTTTTTTGAGGCGAATTAAAAATTGTTCGAATTGTATAATCGTCAATTACTGACATTGGTAAACGACCCAAAGCAATTTGATTATAATTCAATTCGTGACGATCATAAGTAGAAAGTTCATATTCTTCAGTCATTGATAAACAATTTGTTGGACAATACTCAACGCAATTACCACAAAATATACAGACTCCGAAATCAATACTGTAATTAAGCAACCGTTTCTTGCGAATATCAGTTTCCAATTTCCAATCAACAACGGGTAGATCTATAGGACATACACGAACACATACTTCACAAGCAATACATTTATCAAATTCAAAATGGATTCGACCGCGGAAACGCTCCGCGGTGATTAATTTTTCATAAGGATATTGAATAGTTACAGGTAAACGATTTGCGTGAGATAAAGTAATCATGAAACTTTGACCAATGTACCTTGCAGCTCGTACTGTTTGTTGACCATAATTCATGAACCCAGTTACCATAGAGAACATATCATTAATATATATTATGAATAATTTTATGTTTGTTTATTTCTCTTGTTTGAGACAAGTTGTAAATTTACCTTACAGTGAAAAGAGTTGGGAAGAAGTTGTTAATAATAGATTACCGAGAGAAATAGGTAAAAGAAATTTCCATCCAAGATTCAATAGTTGGTCCATTCTTAGCCTCGGTAAAGTCCATCTTGTTGTGATAGGAATGAACAAGAACAAATAAGTTTTAGCTAATGTAATAAAGATACCAATTGTCGCTCCAAAAACTCCACATGTTTTATTTATTTCAAAAAGCTCAGAAACATATATGTCCGGAATAGAGATATTCCAACCTCCCAAGTAAAGAACTGTTACAAATAATGAAGAAACTAATAGGTTTAGATAGGAAGCAACATAAAATAAACCAAATTTTATACCCGAGTATTCGGTTTGATAACCTGCTACTAATTCTTCTTCTGCTTCGGGTAAATCAAAAGGTAATCTCTCACATTCTGCTAGGGAAGAAATGATAAAAATGATAAACCCTATAGGCTGACGCCACAAATTCCATCCCCAAAAACCGTATTTTGATTGCGCCTCAACTATATCAATTGTACTTGAACTGTTAGATAATTATAGTCGGTGATACCATTACTGTTACCATCGCTATTACAGAACCGTACATGAGATTTTCACCTCATACGGCTCCTTAAAGGCCAGAAATAAATCTAAGGATCGCGTCAGTATTATTTTATCTTGGTACGTTTGTAGGATGGATAAAGTCAAAATCTATTGGACGGTCCTAAATTAGACCAATTGAATTCTGTCTGTTATAATTATTTAATAATAAATAAAAAAGGTACTTCTGAATCGATCTCACCCTTTCTTTAACTTTAATAATTTCAATAAGAATTTTAATTCTTCTTTGTTGAGTAATAACTTAATTCTTCAATAAAATACTTATTGTAGAAATATCAATAACCCGTTTATTTCACGTACGAAAAAAATTCTATAATTAATTCATGAATTATGACACAAATTCTATATCTATTAATATGTATCTGGGAAATAAAAAAGGTATCTTTTTTATTTTTTTATTGGAATTGGATTTCTTTCTCTTTTTTTCGTTCCTATTCTTCTTTCTATTTCTGAGAAAAAGGGGGCTTACAAAATAAAGTAAAGGATTATTTCGTTCCCAATAGTTATTTATTTAATCGGTGGATAGGAGCATACTCTGGATTGGAATCGTGTTGTGGGGAGTATTGCCTGATCATTTCTACCAACTTAAAGCCCCAATGAGTATTCTTTGTTTGTATATTATGTAAAAATGTCCTTTTGGAGAATTTACATAATCTCCATTACTAATCCTTTACATATCTTGGTGTTTCTAACCACCCACTCGTCTTTGTTCAACCCCCCCTGTGGTAATACATACAAATGATAGTGAAAACTCAATCAAATGATAGTGAAAACTCAATATGGTTGATCTTTTGAGCCCGCTTCAAGTCAGGATGATTAATCAACCAATCTTGGGGGAAACGGTCGCTTCTGTTTATGTTTATTTCCGCTTAACTCTCTAACTCTTATACATAGAAAATGAGACTCAATCTTTTTACTGCGAATTTATATATAAGCTGTTTTCTTTCACTCATATAACTATTTGATTTAGTTCATCAACCCGAATAATGAATAAAAAAAATGAAGATATCTACATCTACTTAATTCATTCCAACCCTTTCTTTGAAAGGAAGGAATAAAGAAAAGTTTATGTCTATGTATCAACGAATCACACGTAGAGATATTGATAACACACATAAAGTTAATGGTATTTCATAACTAATCGATTGAGCAGCAGCTCGTAGACCACCTAAAAAGGAATATTTATTATTTGACCCGTACCCTGACATAAGAAGTCCAATTGGAGCAATACTAGAAATGGCAATCCATAAAAAAACACCGATATTGAGATCCGCTAAAACAAGGTGATAGCCAAAAGGAGCTACTGAATAGCTTACTAAAATTGATATGACTGCTATGGATGGCCCGATACTGAATAAACGGGTATCCCCCCTAGATGGAAGAAGATTTTCTTTGAAAACCAGTTTTGCCCCATCTGCTAGAGCTTGAAGAATTCCCAAAGGGCCGGCGTATTCAGGTCCAATACGTTGTTGTATCCCTGCGGATATTTCTCTTTCTAACCATACAATTACCAGTACGCCTATTGTGATTCCCAATACAAGAGTCAAAATAGGAATAAGCACCCATATAATTCCATAAAACTCTTTTAAAAACTCTAATCTAGAAAAAGAATCAATATCTTGTACTTCTGGTGTATCAATTATCATTTCAACGATCAACTTCTCCCATAATGATATCTATACTACCTAGTATCGTCATAATATCAGCCAATTTCATTCTTTTAACTAACTGAGGAAGAATTTGCAAATTGATAAAACCCGGGGGGCGGATTTTCCATCTCCAAGGAAAACCACTCTGATCCCCTATCAGAAAAATTCCCAGCTCTCCCTTTGGGGCTTCGACTCTCACATAAAGTTCTTGTTTCGGCAATTCAAATGTAGGAGAAGGCTTTTTACTAATAAATCGATATTCAAAATCATTCCATTCAGGATTCCTTTCTCTATCAAAGTATCGTATTTCTAAATTCTCATAGGGTCCCCCTGGAATTCCTTCCAGAGCCTGCTGAATGATTTTTATAGATTCTATCATTTCACCAATTCGGACTAGATAACGAGCCAATGAATCTCCTTCTTTTTGCCACTGTACCTCCCAATCAAATTCGTCGTAACATTCATAATGATCAACTTTACGAAGATCCCATTGTATTCCGGAAGCTCGCAGCATTGGTCCCGATAAACCCCAATTTATTACTTCCTCTCTACCAATAATGCCTACTCCCTCGACTCGTTCTAAAAAAATAGGATTTCGTGTAATAAGTTTTTGATATTCAGCAACTCTTGTTAAAAAATAATCGCAGAAATCCAAACATTTATCTATCCAACCATGAGGTAGATCGGCCGCTACTCCTCCGATACGAAAATAATTATGCATCATTCTCATACCGGTGGCAGCTTCGAATAGATCATATACTAATTCCCTTTCTCTGAAAATATAGAAAAAGGGAGTTTGTGCACCAATATCCGCCATAAAAGGACCAAGCCATAACAGATGAGAAGCTATACGACTCAACTCCAACATAATTATTCTGATATAGCTAGCTCTTTTAGGTACTTGAATATTTCCCAACTGTTCCGGTCCATTTACGGTTATTGCTTCTGTGAACATAGTAGCTAAATAATCCCAACGTGTTACATAAGGCAAATACTGTATAATTGTTCGGTTTTCCGCAATTTTTTCCATCCCTCGGTGTAAATAACCCAATATTGGTTCACAATCAATAACATCTTCACCATCTAGAGTAATGATGAGTCTAAGAACACCATGCATTGATGGGTGGTGGGGGCCCATATTGACTATCATGAGGTCTTTTCTTGTAGCTGGTATATTCATCGGTTTTTCCTCGATTCATTCTTTCATGAATTGCTGAAAACGAAAAAAAGTTCATTAAAATTCACGATCTAATAAATCAAATAATTCAAAATGCCTCTTCAAATTAACGGGTTTTTGACTCCCGAATATCCAACCGATTAATTAATTCTTTATAACATATTCTATTTTTCTTTGACAAATAAGACAGCAGTCGTTGGCGTTTTCCCAGAATTTTACGTAAACCTCTCTGAGATAAATAGTCTTTTTTGTGTAATTCTAAATGTGAAGTAAGTCTTCGTATCCTATTGGTGAAACTAACTATTTGAAATTCAGCAGATCCTCTGTTTTCGTCGTTTTCTTCTTGTGAAATAGCTGAGATGAATGAATTTTTTACCATAAAATTAAATCTTCTCGCCCCCCTCTTTTTATTTTAAGAAATTTTTATTGATAGATATCTTTATTGATCAGTAATAATAATGCCTCTCATTTTTATTTTATATATACAAAAATATTAATTTTGTTATTAATTTATAATTTTTTTTTAATAAAATTAAATTTTTAATTTGTAAATTTTATTTGGATTTGAAAGGGTATACATAAAGGATGGTTGTTTTCTGCACTCACAAAAGATAAAAATTTAGACCTAAAATAATAATATTTTGTTGATTCATTTCTAGATCAAATTGATATGTCATTGAATTAGTATCGTGTATCAGAATGGAACCATGGAATGTAAGACAATGCATGTGTGCATCTCTTTGTCGTCATAGATCATATATAGTATGGGAAATATAGCAAAAATGTACTATTAATGCATTTTCAATCGCGGATACATATGTACCCTTACCATACTGAAACGACTGCCATTATTGGTATTAAACCAATAACGATTCATACAAGCCAAATCTTCTAATCGATAATTGGGCCAAAGAAATAACTTAAATTTAATAAGTTTTTTTTTATAGTTTTTGCTTTTATCCAAAACTTGACTGTTTACCTTATTCCCATTACAAAATGCTGCATTTCTATGTCTATTCTCAGAATTGAAACAAATTAGAATTCTCAATTCTCTACGACGTCTAGGTGATAAAATATTTTCAGGAACAAACAAATCATAATGATTTTTATCTCTATTTCCAGTCATCCTTTGATGTTTTGTAATGGCTTCATCAGAATTCTTATCAGCATGTTTTTTTTCTCGGTATCTTTGATTAATTTGGTGTTTGCTTTTATGAACTAATGAAATACCGATGGTTTGATACATAATAAATTTTCCATCATTTTTTATAGATAGACGAATTGGTTCAATAATCAAAATTCCCCTTTTAATCAATTCTGTAAGAGTTAAATCTTTCTGAATCATCAGAATATCCGGACTCATTTCGCCTCTTTGAATAGAGGATATAGTAATTTCTCTTGGATTTATCAGTCTAAGCAGGAGACAATATACTTTGATGTTATTGCTTATTTTTTTATTTAAAGAATCATCCCATCTCAATTGAAAATGCAAATACCTTTTTAGGAAGAAATCAAACTCCCCTTTTGTATTGATCTTGTATTGCTTTTTATTTCTATTTTTTTTCATGTACGATCCCGTATAATCTTCTTCAACATCTTTTTCTTGGTTTGAAAGAGCTGATTTAAAATCTGCTTGGACCGCGTATTCTTTTTCCCCTTGGTTTCGGTTTTCTAATTCAAAAGATTTTTTTGAATTCTCCGATATTGATATAAAAGGATCCCTTTTTTTATTTCCGGTGATGCTTTTGTTTTTACTATCATTTTCATTTATATTAGAATTTAAAACTAGTAATTTAATTGGTATAACCCACGGTTTAATTTTATACGTATTATAAAGTATCCCCAATTCTGGGAAGAACCAAAATTCCATATTTGATATGGGACAACTTAGTATTTCTTCATTCATCCCCATCCAATCAAAAAGGGTTATTTGATTGGATAGGTTGATTTCTTGATCTTGCTGAATCGTGAGATAAAAAAGACCCCTCTTATTGATTTTATCAATTATTTTATACTTATTAACCCTAGTCTTAGTATATTTATTACTGTTAGTGTCAGTATCAATATCGATCCAGGCGTCAATATCGACCTTATTTTTAAGACAAAAATGGAAAATTCTCCAATCAAAATATTTTCTATCCGGATTTATCTCCATATCTCTAATATCATCTTCTACTAGATAAGGGATAATAGGAATACCTTCCGGCATATTAAATGATTTTTGTGTATGTGTGTTGTAATTATAAAAAATATCTTGTTTATTTTTTACTTGTAATGGTGATCCATAAATATAAGAGTCCTTCTTATATTCATAATTAATAGATTTATATGCTAAATTAATAGATTTATATGCTAAAATATCATATCTATATTGTTTTTTAAAATTATCTTTTTGATTCAGTAATGAATCTGTTTCGAAATTTTTTTCGTAGTTAATTAATCGATCCTTTTCATATAAATCACATAAATCTTTATTTTGAGCCATACAGTGTTGATTGAATATATTTCGCCATTTTTGTGGTACTAATCTAGACCATTTAATATGAGATACATCACATTGATACTGACTCCTTAACCAATTTGTCCATTGATTCATTCCATAATTGCGAAGATTCTTATGTCTTAATTCGGAATGAAATAGTTCTTGTGTTACAACAAAAAAATCCTTTATTTCATTCTTAAGAAAAAGAGACATTCCGTTATATTGAAATACGGATTTTAACTTATATAAGTTAATAAGTTGAGTTTGTGATAATTTGTAAAATACATATGCTTGTGAAAAGTAAGATAAGTCGCAAAAAGTCTTTGAATTCGTATTACTAATATTAGTAAATGACTTTTTTATAGTCGAAATAAAGGGAATTACACTTTGATTTGTTTTATCAATTCTTTCGTGATTTGCTTCATTATCGTTAATGTATTTATAAATAATTTTTTTTGTTGATTCAAGAAAAAGTTGTGTATTGATGCTAGGAATATTAATGATACATAGAAAGATATCTATGTATATCCTTTCAATGAAATATTTTATAAAATAATGTGACTTACGGGTTAATCTAACATTTTGTCTTTTTAATATCTGCCAAATATTTTTTTGTGATTCTGATCCTTTATCATCATAACTTATTTTGTTAGAACTAAAATTTATATCTGGAGTTCCTTTTTTATTTTCTTTTGTAATTTTTTCTATTTGATTTATGATTGTATTTGTTCTATCAGTTAGATCTTGCATTTTTTTTTCTGTTAATGAATAATTTGTCCAACCCTGAGATATAATTTGAATCGACGATTCATGAATCATCCGATTACCAATTATCGAATCTTTTTTAGTTTCACTCAATTCATATACTTCTATTTCTCTCAATCCAAATCCAAATAATATAATTGGGTTTATTTTTGAGAGTTCTTTTATTATTTCTTTTATAAACAGAATGCTTTTAATGATCCATTTTTTTGTTTCTTTTGAGACATTTAGAAACAATTTTTTTTGTTCTTTTAAAATTCTTAGAATTATAAAACATTTCTTTTTCAATTTTTTAAATTTTTTTTTTAGTTCTTTAAAAATGGGTTCAAAAAATGAAAGTTTTTTTCTGGGAGAACCAAAAGGTAGTTCAGTTTCCATTCCAAAAACTGTTAAAAAGCAAAAATCATTTTTTTGATCCTTTTTTTTCATTGGATCATTATAAGGGGCTTGTAATTTAGATCTGTGCCAAGGTTTAAGACTAAAA